ATTTTTCCATAGAAATGTGTTCGCTCAAGAAAAGCTCCAGAAGATGTTAATCGTAAATAAGAAGATTGTTTACGAAGAAAAACTAATAAAAATTCGCATTCAGATACATAAGAATTATATGGGAACCGAAATAGTCTTTTATTTTCTTTTGAAAAAAGTAAAAAAGGAAAAATAGAATTATTCGGAGTAATAAGACTATTCCAATTATGATATTCGTGAAGAAAGAATCGCAATAAATGTAAAGAAGGAACATCTTGGATCCAGAATTGAAGGATTTGAACCAAGATTTTCAGATGTATGGGATAAGGTATTAGTATATCTGACACATAATTTAAATGTGATAATTTGTCCTCCAAAAAGGGAAATATTGAATGAATAGATCGTAAATTCAAATTTTGAGATTTTGGTATTTTTTTTTCTTCGAGGGAAGATACTAATCGCAGCAAGAATGGAATTTCCACAATGACTGCAAAACCTTTCAATATCATCTGAGAATAAAAATGAAAATAAAAATAATTGTTGTGCCCAACGAATCGATTTTGGTTAGAATCATTAACCGAATAAATCAAATAATTCTGTTGATACATTCGAATAATTGAACGTTTCACAAGTACTGAACTAGATTTATTGTCATAACCAAAAATTTCCGTGGATTCGTAAAAAATCGAACCATTTAAACCACGATCATGAGCAAATGTGTAAATATACTCCTTAAAGAGAAGCGGATATAGAAAGTGTTGTTGCCGAGATCTATCTTTTTCTAAATATCCTTGTAATTCTTCCATTTCCATTTCTACTTGAACCAGAGGCGGGACCTATTTCATTTTTGGGGTTATCAAATGATACATAGTGCAATATGGTCAGAACAGGATATGTATTATGTATATAATTACAGTAAGAAAAATATATATATCCCGCAAACAAAGGAAACAGGGGAGTCCAATCAACAGATCTTTTTCCTCTCCTTTTCTATCCAATTGGTTTATGTTCGTTATAATTACAAGAGGGTAAAAAATCCTTTATTTTTGCAACTCGATCGCTCTTTTGACTTTGGAATAAATTCTCTTTATCAGTATACTCTTTCTTCTACACATCCGTCTCCAATCCATAATAAAGAATAATTAGGATTCATTAAAAAAAAAAAAAAGAAAGAAAATCAATGGTCCACTCACAGAAGAACCCACCCTTTCCCGCATCAGGCACTAATCTATCTTTAACGTCTAATTAGATCGGGTAATCATTCAAATTAAGAACAAAAGCTCGTTGCTTTTTATTTCACCAGAATTAGAGCCATAGGGTTCTATCCATTTATTCACTAGACCCAACTGTAAATGTGAATTTTTTTTTTCTTCACTTCCAAAAAGAAAAAAAACAATTGTAACGATCCGGTAAGGATAAACTCAAAGTTCTACTTTAATTAAATAATATTTAATTAAATACTAAATTAAATAATAAAATAATAATATTTTATTACGACATGCTGTTTTTTCCATTCATTACCTTTGAGGATCAGTCGTGGTCTTATAGACTCTACCAATAGTCTGGACGAATTTCTTGCTTCATCCAAATGTGTAAAAGATCATAGTCGCACTTAAAAGCCGAGTACTCTACCGTTGAGTTAGCAACCCGAATAAAAAAAAATAAATAGGATATATATGTAAATACGGTCAAAATAAAAAAAATCAATTGAATTGCACTGCACGACCCCGTCAAAACAAAACATTGAACTAGAACAAATCGAAAAGAAAGATTTGTTTTTGTTGATCAATTAAAAACACCAAAATACCAAAATGGACAGATCGGATTAAACAACAAAAGATTCCCAATAGAGATGTCAAAATTGTGACAAACCGCCATTTTATTTATCAATTTTCTTTTCTTTTTCGTTAAGAAAATACATCTTGTATGCCAGTAAATCCGGCAGGGCAAACCCATCATTTGACTGAAGTGAAGGAAAGAAAAAACCAATATGGGGTGGAGATAAACGGATCTATTTATCTACGATCAAATTATATTTCTTCGATGCACCATTGTCAATATGAATCCAATGTTAAGAAAACAAATTTAAGTAAATCAAATAAGGACTTGTGTTGGATTGGCACAACATAAACATAAATAAGAAATTTGGATGAAAAAAATACGAAAGAGGTAAAGTAAAGAAAAAATCTCGGGTTTATTCAATCAATAGAGGTACAATAAGCAAGATTAACCCCTTGTTTGTTGGTGGATTCCCGCAACAAACAAAACAAGAAAAAAAGTAAATTAAGTATGAATACAGCAAGAAAAAGGCAAATTGTGTGTGTGTAAATAATTACACAAAGATAGATACTAGTTATCCCCCCCTTTTTTATTTATTAACTTTTTGTTTTTTTACTTTAATTAACTCGAATCGAAGTTCTTTCTTGAAATAATTCTGCCTTCCTTAAAATATTACAAACAGTTCCCGTAGGTTGAGCACCTTTTTCAAGGAAATATAGAATAACAGGAACATTTAAATAAGTTTGATTCTTTATCGGATCGTAAAAACCTACTTTTCTAAGATCTCTTCCTTCTCTTCGGGATCGAACATCAATTGCAACGATTCGGTAGATGGCTCATTGGAATAGATGTAAATAAACAATGCCCTCCCTAGAAACGTATGGGAGGTTTTCTCCTCATACGGCTCGAGAAAAAAGGATTCTAAATTTCTGTATATGTATATAATGGCAAATGGATCCATAAAATCATGAATTAGATTATGATTTTAGTCCTTTTTTTATTCTTCCTTACAGAAAAAAAGAAATCTCATTCGTACTCATAACTCAAGTTGGGTAATTCTGACAGAGTTCGAAGGGAAACCCTTAGACATTTATTGAGCCGTCTCTAACCTCTTTTGTTTGTCTCATCTCGAATCTATTTTTATTCCTCATTCTGATTCAATTGTTGAGACAATTGAAAATAGTGTTTACTTGTTCCGGAATCCTTTATCTTTGCTTTGTGAAATCATTGGGTTTAGACATAACTTCGGTGATCCTTACTCCTTTCAAAAGAGCAGCAACATACCTTTTTGTTTTTTGTTATTTTTTTCTATACTATAGAAATAGAATATGAATGGTGGATTCCCTTGTGATACACTTTTGATCGAAATAGTTTTACCAATTCTTAAAAATTTTACTTTTTATTTTTCAAACTTCTTTGATTTTTCGATTTTTTTAACCTTTCGATTTATATAATGAGGATATACTTACAAAGTTGGTCTAACTTATTGATAGTTACTAACCCTAGATTCTTCCCCCTGATAAACGAATCAATCCTTTCTGCTCGAGCTCCATCATGTACTATTTACTTACAACCTAACACAAATTAGGTTCCTAACAGAGCAGAACAAACTATGTCGAGCCAAGAACATCTTCATTCCTATAGAAAATGGTGGATGTAAGAATCCACAGCCAATCATGTCCTTCAAGTCGCACGTTGCTTTCTACCACATCGTTTCAAACGAAGTTTTACCATAACATTCCTCTAATTTTATTTCAAACCGGTATGTAATTGATTCAATATGGAATCATGAATAGTCATTGGCTCAACCGGTGTGTGTATACCGGTATATAATAGTACATACTTTCTATCTATCTATGGATAGATAAGTATTTATCCGGGGAAGGCTCAGCAAGGATCCAATTCATTTAACTCTATATTCTATCATATGAATGAAACATTTTTCTAAAAAAGACGAATAAATAAGTTTGCTTAAGACTTATTTACATCTTAAAAAGATTGTTCGGGACGATCAATCATGAAGGATCCATTTTTCTCGAACAAATAAACTATAAACCTCAAAAGAGGAACCTTTAATATTAATAGATTTGCAATCCCGGAAAAAAATCAATTATTAATAAAACTTTTTTATTTTATACAATACAGAACAGATTTTGTTTTACTTCAGGTTCAAGAATTTTTCTTTTCCATCAATTCCATAAAGTCAAGTAGATGCAATATACGAATTTCCCCCAATCGCTACATTACATTGATTTACAATTATTCATTTGAACCGTATAAGATATAAGATGAACCAGATAAAATACAAAAAAATGGGGTCCAGATCAATTCGTTTTTACTATTTTTTTCCCACACCAGCTTTAGAAGTTTTAAAAGCAGTGATGAAATTAGTACCAAAAACTCCCTATTCTTTAGTCTCCACATAGACTGTGGAATTGGGATACCCCATTTATTTACTTTAGGCTTTTTACCCTTGGTAAGGGAATAAAGAGGCCTTTCTTTCATTCACATTTCGATTCAGAATGCTTCATGTGAGAATTGACATTTCATAGATATGGAACATAAAGTTTCCATAAGTAACTAACTTTAAAATGAATATTGAGTAGTACGAGCATATCCTGAATGTGAATAATAAACCCAGAATTTCTTTTTTGAATTAAAAAAAAGATATTTATTTCCACCCACATTTGACACTTGATTACGTTTGTGAGAAACCAAATGAAAGAAAAAATATGATTCTAAGAATCATTCTTAGAATTCAGAACAAAAGATTGTTCTCGTTAACAATTTTATGTTTCATGTGGGATACAATGTGATCCCATCTTTCGTTTCTGATGGAAACGATCTGGGACGGAAGGATTCGAACCTCCGAGTAACGGGACCAAAACCCGCTGCCTTACCGCTTGGCCACGCCCCATTTCGAATTTCTATTCGACACTAATAAACATTAGTGTTGGTATTGGTTATTCGTCAATCCCAACCCAATAAATACATTGGGAATATATTGTTGCTAGGATTCAACACATGTAGATATAGAATAAAAAAAATTCATTGATCATTACATGGAATTCAGTTAAGATATTGTATGAAAATGGAATTCCTCGTATTCTCATTTGAGAATGGAAGGAAGGATTTTTATTTGGGAGAGTTCGAAGAAAAAGAAAGATTTTTTGACTTGTCTTTTTTTCCCTTATAAAAAAAACTCAATCAGAATAAAATTATCTAATCTACAAGAACGAAATTTTGTTATGCTTAATATCTTTAGTTTAATCTGCATCTGTCTTAATTCTGTCTTTTATTCGAGTAGTTTTTTCTTCGCCAAATTGCCCGAAGCTTATGCCTTTTTAAATCCAATCGTAGATGTTATGCCTGTCATACCTCTACTTTTTTTTCTCTTAGCCTTTGTTTGGCAAGCTGCTGTAAGTTTTCGATGATTTAATACTCTGCTAAATTCATGATTTATTCGATAAATAAAAATTCGAAAAATTGATAAGACCAGATAAGTCTTACATTATGAACCCTCGATTCAAAAATAGAAATTCTTGTATATTGAATAACCGCGGCGATGAATTTTGATCAGCTTATTTCCTCGTTCTGACCTTACAGTGAGCAAAGATTTTATTAGGTTGCCTACAATACCTAATCATATGACAAGAAATTTTTGATAACGAAGGAATCAAAATCTTATTCCAAAGAAATTCGTGAAAATGACTTTCTTTTCAAAAAACACTTCATTTTTTTGGGGGTGTCATGTCAAAACAAAATAGTGTATGTGGTAAAAAATAAGTAATCTATTCCCTTTTTCAAAAAAAAAAGATCTTGGAGATTGTGTAATGCTTACTCTCAAACTATTTGTTTATACAGTAGTGATATTCTTTATTTCTCTCTTCATCTTCGGATTTTTATCTAATGATCCAGGGCGTAATCCTGGACGTGAGGAATAAAAAAAGATATTTTTAGTTTTTCCTGCTTTTTCTAAATTTTTTTCTTATGATTTTATGTATTCCATACATTTACCTATGATAAAATCAAGGGATCGAAATTCCTTCGAATTCGAAAGTCTCAAGTAATCAGAAGAAGCGGAGAGAGAGGGATTCGAACCCTCGGTACGAATAACTCGTACAACGGATTAGCAATCCGCCGCTTTAGTCCACTCAGCCATCTCTCCCCATCCCCATTTAAAAATGGAAAATTTTTTATGTGATGTGACACGTGAAGTAAAGATTGATAAAAACCTTCGTTTTCCTTTTTTATTTATCTATTTTTTTTTTTTTTATATATATTCTTTTATTTCTATTCTATTAAATTATATTCTTTATTTATTAAATATATATATATATTTATTTATAATAAATAAATATAAATTTTATATTATAAAGAAAAAAGAATAAAGATATATAAAAAAAGATATAAGATAAAGATATATAAAATAAAGATATATAAAAAGAACAATAAAGTAATATATATAGGATAAATATATATATATAAGAAGAAATTTTAAGAAGAAATTTGATCAGGAATTCAATTTAGATAATGATTCGAAACGGATATCCCCAATAGAAAATACCCTACTTCTTTTATTTTGTACGAAAGGTTTATTCCCCCGGCTTGGTTTAAGTACTAGCCGGGCCAGGCCAGTATTTCCATAGAAAAAATAATTTAATAATGATTTGATATCAATCAAAAATACTTGTTGAAGTGTCATTTCTTATTATTAATACTTAATATTATATTAATACTTAATCTTAATATTATTACTTAATATTAATATTATTAAATTAATATTAATAATATTAAATTAATATATTTTTTTTTTATTTTCTTTTTATCAATTTATTACTTACTGGAAAAAGAAACTGGAATAAAATATATATATATATATATTTATTTATATTTATTATGTACATATATATGTACATATATTAAACAATAAAAAATATTAAAATTAAAAATAAAAAAAAAAATATCAAATATTAAACACACATATTTATAAACGTAGTTATAATATAACTCATTTATTTGTTCAAGAGACAAGCTTTATTTGAACAATTGAGATCCAATTGACCCGAATTCTTAATTCATAAGTAAGATCTGGCTCTGGCAGTTGAAAGAGAAGTTGAAAAAAAAAAAGGAACCATGTATGCGGATTTCATCCTTTCTATGATCCAGCTTCAATGATTCTTTCAGACCGGGACTGTCAGTAATGACTTCGTATCAAACGAAAAGAAAAGTATAATATAACTATACCTTTTTTTTATGTTATTTAAGTAAGCTTTCTGCTCTTCGCCTATTTAAGTCCCCGACGGGACGAAGCGTCAACGCTAGAATTTTCATGATTCTGGTGCTATCTTGATTGCGCCTCACTCTTTTGTTCGACAAATGATCCATTCATATACAATAATAAATATGTAGCGGGTATAGTTTAGTGGTAAAAGTGTGATTCGTTCTATCAAAAACTTAAATAGTTAAGGGGTCTTTCAGTTTTTTTCATATTCCGATCAAAAACTTTATTTCTTAAAAAGGTTTAATCCTTTACCTCTCAATAGCATATTTGAGGAAGAATATACATTCTCACGATTTGTATCCAAAGGCCAATTATAAATTGAATAAAAAAGATTGGATTATGGATATGGAGTCGCGAAGCATAATTTTTTTGAATTGGATTAACTCTTCCAATTGAATGAGTATGAGTAAAGGATCTATGGATGAAGATACAAAAGTTTATTTCCAATCGTAACTAGA